TTTTCTTTCATCAGTCTAGACAAAGCCCACAAATTTTTTGTGGCGGACAGAACGTTATTGTAGCTTAAATTATCTAAAGCACGGCACTGAAAATGCCGAAATGGACACCAGTCCCAAAAACAATAGTCTTAGTCTTAAACTTATTATTACTTATAAATAAAATTATACATGCAAGCCTCCACAAACCTGTGAGTCCATAGCATCAGGCACGCCCACCGCAGCCCATGACGCTAAGCAACTACTTGCCACACCCACACGGCCCTCAGCAGTAATTAACATTGGGCAATAGGTGAAAACCTGACCCAGTTATAATTATCCCAACGCTGGTAAATTTCGTGCCAGCTACCGCGGTTATACGAACCAAGCTAAAAGTAATAAATCAACGGCGTAAAGCGTGGCCACTTTAAATACCTAAAAAATTATAACCAAACAGCACTCACATGGTAAAATATAGAATATTAGAAGCCCTTAGTTATAATCAATAGACACCTAGGACCCACGACCCCTAAGACACAAACTAGGATTAGATACCCTACTATGCTTAGGAATTAACCACGACAAAATCACTAACAATTTGTCCGCCAGAAAATTACGGGCGAAAGCCTAAAACTCAAAAGACTTGACGGTGTCCCACTTCTACCTAGAGGAGCCTGTTTCATAATCGATAACCCCCGCTCAACCCGACCCCTCCTTGAATCACATTCAGCCTATATACCGCCGTCCTCTTGCTTACCCTTTGAAAGACACAACAGTAAGCCCAATAGTTAATTAACTAAAAAATCAGGTCAAGGTGTAGCTTATGGAGAGGAGAAAATGGGCTACATTCTCTATTATAGATCACCACGGAAAGTACCCTGAAACAAAGTACACAAAGGTGGATTTAGTAGTAAGTTGAATTAGAGTATTCAACTAAAACTAGCCCTGGGACATGTACACACCGCCCGTCACCCTCCTCAACTCTTTAACCCAATCAAATTTATAATAAATATAAACCCAACAAGATGAGGCAAGTCGTAACAAGGTAAGCGCACTGGAAAGTGTGCTTGGAATATCAAAAAGTAGCTTACACCACAAAGCATCTGGCTTACAACCAGAAGACGCTGTCCAATACAACCTTTTTGATCCTTTAACCAACGCCCAACCACTCACACAAACTCATTAGACCCGCCCCTAAACCAAAACATTTGACAAGCATAGTATGAGAGACAGAACTGCATCTTGGCGCACAACAGTACCGCAAGGGAAACAAGAAAGAAAAATTAAACACTTTAAAGCAAAATAAGCAGAGATTAAAACCCATACCTCTTGCATCATGGTTTAACAAGTCAACCATGGACAAAACGCCCCATTTCTCTTAGCCCATTACCCCGAAATCAAGTGAGCTACCTCTAACCAACTTATAAGAGTCAACCCGTCACTGTAGCAAAAGTGTGGGACGAGTTAGAGATAGAAGTGAAAAGCCTAACGAACTTGACGATAGCTGGTTATCCACCAAATGAACCTAAGTTCAACTTTAGACTCATTATGTCAAACCATTCGACTCACAATTTAGCCTAAAAGATAATCAATGAGGGCACAGCCTCATTGAAAAGGAAACAGCCCCAATTAGAGAACCATCTACCTTATTTTCTCCCGTAGGCCTTAAAGCAGCCAACAAAAACAAAATGCGTTACAGCAACAAACACCCACAATACCACAGTATATAAACACCTCCTACTATCCATTGGATAAATCTATCAACATAGAATCACCCATGTTAAAACTAGTAATAAGAAAAATTCTCTAATGCACAAGAAAATATTAACAGACATAATAAATTGAACCAAACAAAACACAAGAAAACCCTACCCACCAACACTGTTAACCCAACCCAGGCGTGCATAAAGAAAGATTAAAAGTTACAAAAGGAACTCGGCAAATAAAGTCCCAACTGTTTACCAAAAACATAGCCTTTAGCCCAACAAGTATTAAAGGTAATGCCTGCCCAGTGATATTTTCAACGGCCGCGGGATCCTACACCGTGCAAAGGTAGCATAATCACTTGTCATCTAAATAATGACTAGTATGAATGGCCCTATGAGGACTTCCCTGTCTCTTGTAACCAATCAATGAAACTGATCCCCCAGTCCAAAAGCTGGGATAAAATCACAAGACGAAAAGACCCTGTGGAACTTATAAGTGCCAATCAACAAAATGACACAATCACTTTTAGTTGGGGCAACTTTGGAACAAAACAAAACTTCCAATTTATGATAATAATTTAACCCAAAATTAGGTCCACACACCAACCTTTGACCAACAATTGACCCAGTATTACTGATTAAAGAAACAAGCTACCCCAGGGATAACAGCGCCATCCCCTCTTAGAGCCCAAATCGACGAGCGGGGCTTACGACCTCGATGTTGGATCAGGGCCCCCAAACAGTGCAGCGGCTGTTAAAGGTTTGTTTGTTCAACAATTAATGCCCTACGTGATCTGAGTTAAGACCGGAGTAATCCAGGTCGGTTTCTATCTGTGCAAAAGTTTTTTCTAGTACGAAAGGACCGAAAAAACCAAGTCAATGTTACAGACACACTTGCCAATCACAAACTGACACCACTAAAATTTTAAATAGGCCAAAATTAATCAGCCCAAAACCAGGGCTTTTATTGGAGTGGCAGAGACAGGATAATGCAAAAGGCCTAAGCCCTTTTTACAGAAGTTCAACCCTTCTCTCCAACAATTACAACCGCCATAACACTTGCCCTATACATCCTCCCAATCATCCTAGCAGTGGCATTCTTAACACTGCTAGAACGAAAAATATTAGGATATGTACAACTTCGAAAAGGCCCAAATATTGTAGGCCCAATAGGAACACTCCAACCAATCGCAGACGCCCTAAAACTATTTACAAAAGAACCAACCCGTCCACTAACATCCTCCCCAATCCTGTTTATTCTATCCCCAACAATTGCCCTCACCCTAGCATTAATATTATGAACCCCACTATCCATGCCAACTCCAATAGCCAACCTAAACTTCGCCATACTTTTTATCCTCGCACTCTCAAGTATAGCAGTATACACAATTCTCTGATCAGGCTGAGCCTCAAACTCAAAGTATGCTATGTTAGGAGCAATACGGGCCATCGCCCAAACCATCTCCTATGAGGTAACACTAGCCATCATCCTTTTATCTACAATCCTCACAGCCGGAAATTTCACAATACAAACACTAATTACAACACAAGAACACATCTGAACAGCCCTATATACATGACCCCTAATAATAATATGATTCATCTCAACCCTGGCCGAAACAAACCGCGCACCGTTTGATTTAACAGAAGGAGAATCCGAACTTGTATCCGGCTTTAATGTAGAATATGCAGCCGGACAATTCGCACTATTCTTCCTCGCCGAATACTCAAACATTCTAGCTATAAACACACTCACCACCCTACTATTCTTAAACCCCGGACCAATACAACCAGAATTGTTTACCATTAATTTACTGACAAAAACAACCCTGCTAACATTAGCATTTTTATGAGCACGCGCATCATACCCACGATTCCGATACGACCAGCTAATACACCTCTTATGAAAACAATTCTTACCAATCACCCTAGCACTATGCCTGTGACACACCTCCTTCCCCATCTCTCTTTCAGGACTACCACCAAATTAACGGAAATGTGCCCGAGACACTAAGGATTACTTTGATAGAGTAAAATACAGGGATACCAACCCCCTCATTTCCTAGAAAAATGGGACTCGAACCCACACCAAAGAGACCAAAACTCTCCGTACTCCCACTATACTACTTCCTAGCACAGTCAGCTAATCAAGCTCTCGGGCCCATACCCCGAAAATGTTGGATACACCCAACCTCTGCTAATGTCCCCCCTAATCAATAGTATCTTAGTCCTGTCATTAATCACCGGAACTTTAATTACAATAAACAGCAACCATTGACTCCTAGCCTGACTTGGATTAGAAATTAATATAATAGCCATCGTACCCATAATCTCAAAAACCCACCACCCACGAGCAACCGAGGCCACAATCAAATACTTTCTAGCACAAACAGGAGCATCTCTACTTATATTATTTGCAAGCTCCACTAATGCCTGATATACAGGAACATGAGACATCACTCAACTCACAAACCCCACATCATGCACAACCCTCACCATTGCTCTTTGCATAAAAATTGGCCTAGCCCCAATACACCTATGATTACCAGAAGTAATACAAGGAACAACTTTAAAAATAGCCCTCATCATTGCAACATGACAAAAATTAGCCCCAATAAGCCTAATCCTAATAACATCTAATAGTCACTCAAAACTCCTACTCATGCTAATAGCAACACTATCTATCATTATCGGGGGCTGAGGGGGACTAAACCAAACACAATTACGAAAAATTATGGCCTATTCTTCAATTGCCAACATAGGATGAATAATAATTATTTTACAACAAGCACCAAAACTCACCACATTCACCCTTCTCCTATATATCATAATAACTACAACAATATTTATAACATTAACACCCCAAAAAACAAAAACAATTAAAACAATTGGAACAACATGAACACTCTCACCATCCCTCACAATTATTACAATACTTACACTAACATCCCTCGGAGGCCTTCCACCAATAACAGGATTTATGCCAAAATGACTTATCCTAGAAAAACTATTATCAGAAAACATAACACCACTAGCAACTATTACTGCAATAGCAACACTCCTGAGCCTATTTTTTTACCTCCGATTATTCTACACAACAACCATAACAATCTCCCCAAATACAACAAACACAACACAAAAATGACGACTACAAACAAAAACCATAACAATCATCATACTAACCGCCCCAATTACACTAATATTACTCCCAGTCCTTCCACTAATTACCCCATAAGAAATATAGGCTACATATAAACCATGGGCCTTCAAAGCCCAAACTGTGAACTACTCACTATTTCTGCTTAAGACTTGCGTTACTTCAACACATCTCCTGAATGCAACTCAGACACTTTAATTAAGCTAAAGCCTCCCTGGATAAGCGGGCCTCGATCCCACGAAAATTTAATTAACAGCTAAAAACCCAAACCAGCGGGCTTTTATCCAACTTCCCGTCGCTATTACGACGGGAAAGCCCCGGCACCTTTTTGGGTGCGTGTTTGAATTTGCAGTTCATCGTGCAGGACTTGATAAGAGGGAATATCCCGTCGTCAGGGCTACAACCTGCCGCAATAACTTTGCTACCTTACCTATGACAATTACTCGTTGATTCTTTTCCACAAACCACAAAGATATCGGCACCCTATATTTAATTTTTGGTGCCTGAGCCGGAATAGTTGGCACGGCCCTAAGTCTCTTAATTCGAACAGAACTTAGCCAGCCGGGTTCTCTACTTGGCGACGACCAAGTATATAACGTAATCGTAACAGCTCATGCTTTTGTTATAATTTTTTTTATAGTTATACCAGTCATAATCGGGGGATTTGGAAACTGACTCGTTCCATTAATAATTGGTGCTCCGGACATAGCCTTCCCACGAATAAACAATATAAGCTTTTGGCTTCTTCCCCCCTCATTTCTCCTCTTACTAACATCCTCAGTCGTTGAATCAGGTGCGGGAACCGGATGAACTGTGTACCCGCCACTAGCCGGGAATCTGGCCCACGCAGGAGCCTCTGTCGACCTAACAATCTTTTCATTACACCTGGCCGGCGTATCATCTATCTTAGGCGCCATCAATTTCATCACAACCTGTGTTAACATAAAACCACCAGCCATAACACAATACCAAACCCCCCTATTTGTCTGGTCTGTTATAATCACAGCAGTACTACTACTTCTCTCACTCCCAGTTCTCGCTGCCGGCATTACAATGCTCCTAACGGACCGTAATCTTAACACCTCCTTCTTTGATCCTGCGGGTGGGGGAGACCCAGTGCTTTACCAACATTTATTTTGATTCTTCGGCCACCCGGAAGTATATATTCTGATTCTTCCTGGTTTTGGAATAATCTCCCACGTAGTAGCATATTATGCAGGAAAAAAAGAACCCTTCGGATACATGGGCATGGTATGAGCAATAATGTCCATTGGGTTCCTAGGCTTTATTGTATGAGCACACCACATATTCACCGTTGGAATAGATGTTGACACTCGAGCCTATTTCACCTCAGCTACAATAATTATTGCAATTCCAACCGGCGTAAAAGTGTTTAGCTGACTAGCAACCCTACACGGCGGACAAATTCAATGGCACCCAGCAATACTATGGGCCTTAGGCTTTATTTTTTTATTTACAGTAGGTGGATTAACAGGCATTATTTTAGCAAACTCATCACTAGACATTATTCTACATGACACCTACTATGTAGTAGCCCACTTCCACTATGTATTATCAATAGGCGCTGTCTTTGCAATTATAGCAGGGCTTGTCCACTGATTTCCTCTATTTACCGGCTACACACTACACGAAACATGAGCAAAAATTCATTTCTTAACGATGTTTGCAGGAGTAAATATAACCTTCTTCCCCCAACACTTCCTAGGTCTGGCCGGAATACCTCGTCGATACTCAGACTACCCCGACGCTTATACAATCTGAAACACAATGTCTTCTATTGGATCAATAATCTCGTTTATCGCCGTGATAATAATAGTGTTTATAATCTGAGAAGCATTCTCTGCAAAACGCCTAGTAATTAACTCACCAATAACTACAACCAATATTGAATGACTTCACGGATCACCACCACCGAGCCACACATACGAAGAACCCGTATTTGTCACCACCAAAAGAGGAAGGATTTGAACCCTCACCAACTGATTTCAAGCCAGCCATACAACCAACAATACTTCTCTTTTAAGATTCTAGTAAAACTATTACATAGCAATGTCGACGCTAAATTACAGTAAAATACTGTGAATCTTTCTATGTCACACCCAGCCCAATTAGGCCTTCAAAACGCATCTTCTCCAATCATAGAAGAACTTTTAAACTTTCACGATCATGCCCTAATAATCGTTTTTTTAATTAGTGCCCTAGTCCTTTATGTTATTTCATCCACCGTCTCCGCTAAACTAACACATACCGCCACCATGGACGCCCAAATTATAGAAATTATTTGAACCATCCTACCTGCCCTAATTTTAATCACCATTGCCCTCCCCTCCCTACGAATTCTTTACCTCACAGATGAAGTTAATGATCCAAGCCTTACAATCAAAGCCATTGGACACCAATGATATTGATCATACGAGTATACTGACTACAACTCCGCCTCATTCGACTCTTACATAGTACCCACCGAAAACTTAGACCCAGGAAGCTTCCGCCTACTAGATGTTGACTCACGAATACTTATTCCTATACAAACACAGGCACGAATCCTAGTTACAGCAGAAGATGTGCTACATTCATGGGCTGTGCCCTCCTTGGGGGTAAAAATAGATGCCATTCCAGGTCGACTAAACCAAACAACACTTATAACATCACGACCGGGAGTGTTCTACGGACAATGCTCAGAAATCTGCGGAGCAAACCACAGCTTCATACCAATCGTTGTTGAATCTGTTCCACTAAAAACATTCGAAACTTGACTAGAAGAACTTTACATTAAGAAGCTTTCACAGCACTAGCCTTTTAAGCTAGAGACGGAGATACCAACTCCCTTAATGACCATGCCACAGCTTAACCCAACACCCTGATTTATTGTCTTCCTAACAGTATGACTTGCTTTAATACTATACACCACAAAAACTACTAAATTTCAACAACCAAATACACCAACAACTCATCAAACCCCAAACAAAAAACCAGCTAACTGACAATGACCATAACCCTATTTGACCAATTTTCAATTCAACATTTAATAGGAATTCCTATTATTATCCCAGCAATCTTTATCCCAATACTAATAATCCCCTCCACCAAACGCCTATTACCCAGTCGACCACATCATTTACTCCAATGAATGACAAAAAGCGCAGCCAAACAAATCCTTACCCCCCTAAATTTAACAGGGCAAACATGAACAAACACCTTAATAAGCCTCCTATTAATGTTAATTATTCTCAACACAATGGGCCTATTTCCTTATACATTCACCCCAACAACCCAGCTATCTATAAATATTGCACTAGCTTTTCCCCTCTGACTAGCTACTGTTCTAAAAGGCCTAAAAACAAACCCCAACCACGCCCTAGCCCACCTGGTACCAGAAGGAGCACCAGGACCACTCATTCCAGCATTAATTATTATTGAAACAATTAGTCTCTTTATCCGACCCATCGCATTAGCTGTTCGACTCACAGCAAACCTCACAGCAGGACATCTCCTAATTCACCTAATCTCAACAGCAACAATAGTACTAATACAAATTATACTACCAATTGCAACACTAACCCTAACCCTCCTATTCCTACTAACAGCTTTAGAAATCGCAGTTGCTATAATTCAAGCCTACGTATTTACCCTTCTCCTTTCTCTATACCTAGAAGAAAACACATATGACACACCAAGCTCACTCATATCATATAGTTAACCCAAGCCCATGACCACTAACCGGCGCCACTGCCGCTTTTGCCCTCACAGGCGGCCTAGTAATATGATTTCATCACAACAAACTCACCCTACTACAAATTGGCCTAATCCTCATACTACTAACAATAATCCAATGATGACGCGACATCGTACGAGAAAGCACATATCAAGGACACCACACCCCAACAGTACAAAAAGGTCTTCGATACGGAATAATTCTATTCATTACCTCAGAAGTCTTCTTCTTTATCGGCTTCTTTTGAGCATTTTACCACTCAAGCCTCGCCCCCACACCCGAACTAGGCGGACAATGGCCACCAAGTGGAATTTTTCCACTAAACCCAATAGAAGTTCCCCTCCTCAACACAGCTGTTCTACTAGCTTCAGGCATTACCGTTACATGAGCACACCATGCCATCATGTCAGGGAAACACAAAGAAGCCACCCAAGCACTCGCACTAACAATTATTCTAGGCCTATATTTTACCCTTCTCCAAGCAATAGAATACTACGAAGCTCCATTTACCATCGCCGATAGCGTGTATGGAACAACATTCTTCGTCGCCACAGGCTTCCACGGACTCCATGTAATCATTGGCTCCTCCTTCCTACTAATCTGCCTCCTACGACAAATTAACCACCACTTTACCATACAACACCATTTCGGCTTCGAAGCAGCCGCCTGATATTGGCACTTCGTAGACGTAGTTTGACTATTCTTATATATCTCTATCTACTGATGAGGCTCATACTTTTCTAGTATAACTATTACAAATGACTTCCAATCATTTAATCTTGTATTAACAAGGAAAAGTAAATGATTATTATTACAACCTCAATATTATTAATCTCATCACTATTAATTCTCTTAAATCTCTGACTTCCAACCATCACCCAAGACACAGAAAAACTATCCCCATACGAATGCGGCTTCGACCCCCTAGGAACAGCACATGTCCCATTCTCATTACAATTTTTCCTTATCGCAATTATATTCCTACTATTTGATCTAGAAATCGCACTCCTCCTCCCCCTTCCTTGGGCCATAAACAACCCCACCCCAACAACAACTTTGACATGAACACTCCTTATTATCATTATCCTCCTACTAGGCTTCATCTATGAATGAGCCCAAGGAGGACTTGAATGAGCAGAATAACTACGCAGGACTAGTTTAACGCAAAACAAATGATTTCGACTCATTAAATTTCAATCACCGAAGCCTGCTACAATGACTGCTACCCTATTCATAATTAATATCTCTTTCACACTAAGCCTACTAGGCTTAGCAATTTATCGAACACACCTTATCTCAGCATTACTTTGTATCGAAAACATAGCACTTACCCTATTCCTCATATTTACCGCCCTATCAACAAACTTATTATCAACAACACTAATAACAACCCCAATCACACTATTGACTTTCGCGGCCTGCGAGGCCAGCACAGGACTAGCACTAATAATTGCCACAGCCCGAACACACGGCTCAGACCACCTAAAAACCTTCAATCTGTTACAATGTTAAAAATCTTAATCCCAACACTATTTCTAATTCCAACCTCTGCCCTAGTCATACCCAACCTTATATTTCTAACCTTCACCACCTATTCACTAATAATTGCAATTACTAGCCTAAAACTACTGACATCATCAACACTCCCATACACCAACATAACACAACAACTGGGCACAGACCACATCTCATCCCCCCTACTCACACTAACATGTTGAATACTACCACTAATAGCCCTAGCCAGTCAAAATTTTATAAAAATAGAACCAACACCACGAAAACGAATATTCCTTGCAAACCTAGCCCTCCTCCAAGCTACTTTAATTCTAACATTTTCAACCACCGATTTACTAATATTTTATGTTCTATTCGAAACAACACTAATTCCAACACTTGTCCTAATTACACGCTGAGGTCATCAAATTCAACGCCTCACAGCCGGAATTTACTTCCTATTTTACACCTTAGCCGGATCAATCCCAATATTAATCGCCGTCCTACGACTATCAACAACCATAAACCACACATCTATGCCCCTTATAACGATAACCCCCGACTATAACCAAACATGAACCCAAAATATAATTTGGCTGGCCATCATACTAGCATTTATAGTAAAAATACCCCTATACGGGGTCCACCTATGACTCCCAAAAGCCCATGTAGAAGCCCCAATCCCTGGATCAATAATCCTCGCCGCCATTCTACTCAAACTCGGCGGCTACGGCATTATTCGAGTACTACCAATTTGCCCCCCACCAAACACAGCTCTAATCTACCCATTCATAATACTCGCATTATGGGGCATTATCATAACAAGCCTAATTGGACTCCGCCAACCAGACCTAAAAGCCCTAATCGCATACTCCTCAGTTGGCCACATAGGTTTAGTAATTTCAGCCACACTAATTCAAACACACTGAGGACTTTCAGGCGCCATGCTACTAATAATTGCCCATGGCCTTACTTCCTCCGCCCTATTTTGCCTGGCCAACATAAATTATGAACGCACACACAGCCGAGCACTACTACTACTCCAAGGAGCACAAATCATCTTTCCCCTTATAGCCGCATGATGAATTATTGCAAGCCTAACAAACATAGCCCTCCCCCCAACGATTAACTTCATAGGAGAACTCCTAATCTTAACCACCCTTATAAACTGATGCCCACTAACAATTATTATTACTGCCATTGGAACAACCCTCACAGCAGCATACACCCTATATATACTCCTATCTACACAACACGGCAAACTACCCCACGGACTATCACTACCACCAATAGAAACCCGAGAACACCTTCTATTAACACTACACATGCTGCCACTAATTCTAATTACCATAAAACCAAATCTATTATTTTAACCGTTTGTATAGTTTAAAAAAACATTAGGCTGTGACCCTAAAAATAGAAGATATTCTTACAGACCAAGAGTGACATCACTAACACTGCTAATGTTTGTACCTAGACATAACACCTCTAGCACTCTTACTTTTAAAGGAAAAAAGCTATCCATTGGCCTTAGGAGCCACCACTCTTGGTGCAACTCCAAGTAAAAGTACCATGCAACAACTAACTCCCGTATTTTACCTACTCATATTATCCTTACTAACATACCCAGTACTACCCCTACCACACAAAACAAATTGAACTCTTCTCATCAAGCTAGCCCTATTATTCAGCATAGTTCCTCTCCTACACTTCATCAATACACAACAAGAAACCGCAATCACCCTAAATTGATGATTCACCACAACCATAGACATTAAAATTAATTTCGCCATAGACAAGTATGCCCTAATCTTCACTCCTATCGCCCTATTTGTCTCATGATCAATCATTGAGTTTTCCTCCTGATACATAAGCACAGACCCACACATTAATCGCTTCTTTAAGTATCTATTGATTTTTTTATTTTCAATAATTCTCCTAATCACAGCAAATAATATATTCCAATTTCTCATTGGCTGAGAAGGAGTGGGCATCATATCCTTCTTCCTAATTAACTGGTGATTTTCTCGCCACGAAGCCAACACATCCGCCTTACAAGCCGTCCTCTACAATCGTATCGGAGATATTGGGCTGATTTTAGCAACCGCATGATTGGCCATCACACTCACAACCTGGGACATTCAACTCTCCTTTTCCGAACTAAAAGAACCAAACCTCCTCCTCGCCCTTGGATTACTCCTTGCCGCAACAGGAAAATCGGCTCAATTCGGCCTACACCCATGACTACCGGCTGCAATAGAAGGGCCAACCCCAGTGTCCGCACTACTTCACTCAAGTACAATAGTTGTTGCAGGTGTATTTTTATTAATTCGAACAAACCCCATAATTAGTTTAACACCAAATATACTCACCCTAGCACTATGTCTCGGGGCAATCTCAACACTATTCAGTGCTATCTGCGCCACCACACAAAATGACATCAAAAAAATTATTGCTTTCTCAACATCCAGTCAACTGGGACTCATAGTTGTCGCAATCGGACTAGGACTACCAGAACTTGCTTTCTTCCATATCTGCACACACGCCTTCTTTAAGGCCCTATTGTTTCTCTGCTCAGGAACAGTCATTCATGCACTCAACAACCAAGACATCCGCAAAATAGGAGGCCTACAAAAACTCCTCCCAACCACATCATCCTGCATAACAATAGGAAACCTAGCTTTAATAGGAACCCCCTTCCTATCCGGCTTCTATTCTAAAGATGTCATTATTGAAGCCCTCTGCAACTCACACCTAAACGCCTGAGCCCTCACAATAACGCTTATTGCCACAATACTAACCGCCACCTATACACTACGAATAATATATCTTACTCAAATAAAAACCCCCCGATTCCAACCAATCCAAAACCAAAACGAAGACTCAGCTAACATAAAAAACCCACTACTCCGACTAACCGCAGGAAGCATAATCGCCGGCCTAGTACTAACCCAAACCATCTATACCAAAACACAAACAATAACAATACCAAACCACATCAAATTGGCCGCCCTTTTAGTTACTATTATTGGCCTAATTGTAGCAAATGACATCATAAACAAAACCACAACACTAACGCCACCAAAAAAATCCACCCCTATTAACTTCTCAACACAACTTGGATTTTTCAACAACATCATCCACCGAACCATCCCAAACACTACCCTCAAAACCAGCCAAAAAACCTCAACACAAACAATAGACCAAATCTGATTAGAAATATTACCAACCCTAAACTATACCAACCAAATTTTAGCAGCAAAAAAAACATCTGCCGCCCAAAAAGGAGACATCAAAACATACCTAATAGCCTTTATTACAACCATCGTTCTAGCAACAATAATAATTCTAAACCATTCGTAACCCCCCACGAACACGTCCCCGAACTAACTCTAAAGCCGAAAATAAACACAACAACAACCCAACCCCACACAACAATAAAACCCCTCCCCCATACGAATATAACAATGACACACCAACTACATCTTCCACAATACCAAAACAAACCCCAATATTATAAAAATCCCCCACCAAACAAAACATAAATAATACAAACAAACTATAAGACAAAACATAACCCAACACAGGCCGAGACCCCCAAGTCTCAGAATACTCATCACATGCCAACGCAATAGAATATGCATACACTACAAGAACCCCCCCCAAGTACACTAAAAGTAAAACAACCCCAACAAAACTAACCCCTAAAGACAATAAATAAAGACAACCCCCTAATACACAAAATAGTAAACTAACCGCCCCAAAGAAAGGAGAAGGGTGACAAGCTACCCCAATAGTGCCAAACAAGATACAAAAAATTAATACAAAAAAAATATACATTATTTTTACTTGGCTCTAACCCAAGACCAACAATACGAAAAACTGCCGTTGTAATTCAACTATAAAAATATGACCCACAATATATGAAAATCACACCCCCTACTAAAAATCATCAACAACTCATTAATTGTTCTACCCACACCATCAAACATATCCGCCTGATGAAATCTAGGCTCATTACTAGGATTAACACTAATCATCCAAATCTTAACCGGCCTATTCCTAGCAATACACTATACAGCAGATACCACCATAGCCTTCTCATCAGTAGCAAACATCTGTCGAGATGTACAATATGGCTGGCTCCTACGAACAATACATGCCAACGGCGCCTCAATATTCTTTATTTGCATCTACCTACACATCGGACGAGGACTCTACTATGGCTCATACTTTCACAAAGAAACTTGAAACATCGGAGTAATTCTGCTATTCCTACTAATAGCAACAGCCTTCATGGGCTACATTCTACCATGAGGCCAAATATCTTTTTGAGGCGCCACAGTAATCACAAGCCTCCTGTCAACAACCCCGTATGTAGGACAAACCCTAGTTGAATGACTATGAGGGGGCTTTTCCGTAGATAACCCAACCCTAACCCGCTTCTTTACACTACACTTCACACTCCCCTTCATCTTAGCTGGACTCTCAGCTCTACACCTATTTATACTACACGAAACCGGCTCAAATAACCCACTCGGATTAAACTCCAACACAGATAAAATTATATTTCACCCCTATTATGTATACAAAGACCTGTTCGGAATAGCCATCGCTATTACAATTTTCATAACCATTGTCCTCTTCTCACCAAACATACTAGGAGACCCAGAAAACTTCATTCCAGCAAATCCAATAACCACCCCAAAACACATTAAACCAGAATGATACTTCCTATTTGCCTACGCAATCTTACGATCTATTCCGAACAAATTTGGAGGTGTCTTAGCCCTTCTTGCCTCAATCCTAATTCTACTACTTATCCCAATACTACACACCTCAAAACAACAAACTCATGCCTTCCGACCAATATCTCAAATTCTATTCTGAGTCCTTATTTCAAACCTCATCCTCCTCACCTGACTAGGAGGACTCCCAATCGACGAACCCTTTGCCACACTAGCAAAAATTGCATCACTAAGCTACTTTGTAATTATCCTAGTCCTTATACCCCTAATAGCTACCATAGAAAACAAGCTCCTATCCCACTGTTGCAATAGTATATTTTTTAACACGCCGGCCTTGTAAACCGGAAAAGGGTACGCCCTAACCCTTGCAATAACACTTTCCTGTCTCTGCCACACCTCAAAAGAGGGGCCCCCCCCCATCTCCGGTCCCCAAAACCGAAATTTTATCTTCTTAAACTATCTTCTGCTGTATACATACTATGTATAATAGTACATACGTCCCTTTTCCGCTAGCATATCATAAAATACAATATACTATTAATTAGACATAATACATACTATGTATAATAGTACATACGTCCCTTTTCCGCTAGCATATCATATAATACATAACTCCATAATCATACAAAGGTATAATTAAGATAATATTAAATATTAATGAATTCTAGGACAACCAACCCATACTGTCATTCAACTAGGTTGACACCTACACCTGAAGATCCCCTAATCATGTCCAGTTTCAGGCCCATTACTTGCCTACGTTCCATAATCGTACACAACTTGCACCTTGATCTTCATGAGACCTAAATGGTGTGAATGTCATGGAGCTACGTTTAATACGGTGCTTATCGAACACAACATGCGCTTTGATTGTAATACCTATGGCGGTGAATGTCATGAACAATACAATCCTTGATTCCTTCTCCGTAGCCTTTCAGGATACCTGTGGCTAAATGGGTTAGTTACACTTAACTCTTAACCATAGTCACCCTGGTCTGCTAGGCATTTGGTAATTTTTTAATTTTAGGTTGTACTCTAGCCGCATTGGTTTCTAGCAATAGTTCGATTGCATCATCGGTCCTACGGTGCCATGAAGCCCCGCCCCAACAGATATGATGACTTTCGTTTAATGCTTGGTAGACATAGAATTTGGTCATTTTTGTACTTAGAATGTACAGGGCCAATTTAAAAAAACTGGCCTAATTTTACTAATGAATTTTTTGGCCATTTTTCAAAAAATCGCCCGAATTTTATAAGATATTTTAAACAAATTTCCCACGTCGTAGAAAATTTAGAACAAACGACTTTGGCACCCAGGCAGGCA